GATATGAGATTTGACAATATGTATAGTTAAGTAGTGGGGGATTATGGGACAAAAAATAAATCCACTTGGTTTTAGACTTGGTACAACCCAAAGTCATCATTCTCTTTGGTTTGCACAACCAAAAAATTACTCTGAGGGTCTACAAGAAGATCAAAAAATAAGAAACTCTATCAAGAATTTTGTAAAAAAAAATAAAAAAATATCTTCTGGCGTTGAGGGAATTGCACGTATAGAGATTCAAAAACGAATCGATGTGATTCAGGTCATAATATATATGGGATTCCCAAAATTATTAATAGAAAGTAGACCCAAACGAATCGAAGAATTACAGATACATGTACAAAAAGAACTTAATTGTGTAAACCGAAAACTCAATATTGTTATCACAAGAATTTCAAATCCTTATAGGAACCCTAATATCCTTGCAGAATTTATAGCTGGACAATTAAAGAATAGAGTTTCTTTTCGTAAAGCAATGAAAAAAGCTATTGAATTAACTGAACAGGCAGATACAAAAGGAATTCAAGTACAAATTGCGGGACGTCTTGATGGAAAAGAAATTGCACGAGTCGAATGGATTCGAGAAGGTAGGGTTCCTCTGCAAACCATTCTCGCTAAAATTTATTATTGCTCGTATACAGTTAGAACTATTTATGGGGTATTGGGCATAAAAATTTGGACATTTCTAGACAAGAAATAATAAACCCTTACTTGACTTGGTTTTTCCATTCTATCCATTGCTAGAAGAAAACAAAAAAGAACAAAATCCTTCATTCTTTTTTTTTGTTTAATAAAAACAAAAAGAAACAATTCTAATTATATTAACTATTAAATTAAAATAGTAAAATATTAATTTAATAATTTATAATTTTACACTTTTTACACTATAGAATTAATTTAATATTAATAATTTAACTAGATATGGCTATTTCTAATTCTTCTAATTCTATTTATATAGGGTTGAATAAAATTAAATAAAATAAAAAATTGAGTAATATAATTGCTATGCTTAGTGTGTGACTCGTTGGTTTTTTAGAGTCCGGATAAAAAAGAAAAAACGGACTGACCAGAGTATGAACTAATAATTATACAACTAATAACCAACCCATCACTTTGCATTATCTGGATACAAAAAAAGAGTCAAGATATGATATATTAGTCATATCATTGTAGCAATTAAAATCCTTTTTGCACAAACAAAAAAAAAACCAATCTGATTATGCTTTAGAAATAAAAATAGAAAATTATGCAGATAAGTGGAAGGGTGAAAGAAAGAAAAAGAATATCAATGATATAAAATTCCAATATGTAAGGTCTATGAGTCATCACATAAAAGCTAATGTAGTAAAGCATCCATACCAATTGATTTTAAATTAAACTAATCTGTTGATAAAACAAAAAATCAAGAGCCTTGATTCACTCCAGACTGAGAAGATTGACTCAAGAACAATTTTTTTTTTATTAGAGGCTCCATTGGAAAAATAAGACCTAAACATTAATTGAGAAGTGATGGGAACGATGTAACCTGTAAATACATAAGATTTTACTGAAAACAAATCTTAATGATTTATTGGGAGGATAGCGAAAGGAACCAGAAGACAATCGATTTATTTTATTATGAGAGATCATGGATTACCTCTACAAATAAAATAACTATTGAAAGACTAAATATGCAAGAGGAAATATTCGCCCGCGAAGATTTGTTTTATATTCTTTTTGATTGCTAAATTTGATCAATCTGATATCCTAATTCGAATATATAAAAAAATTTGTTACAACCTTATATTATAACAAATAACAAAAACAAGATTATCGAAAATAAACAAATAAAATAGAAAAAATTATTCTAGTTATAGACATTAATTATAGAGAATTTTTTCTATTTATATCTAGAACTATTAGATCTAGAACTAGTAGAACTATAAAATAGAATATAGATTCTAATTTATATATATTAGATAGATACAAATTTTTATTCTACTAATATTCTATTCTACCTAATATCCTATTCTAATAATCTAATAATCTAAGATTTTAATACTAATAAATAGATCTAATAAGTAAGAAATAAATTAAAATAAATAGATTTAACTAAATTAAGTGAAATATCAAAGAATACGATGATTTAATATATTATTTTATTCGTAAAAGACATGGATATTTTTTTTTAATCATTTCATTCGCGAGGAGCTGGATGAGAAGAAATTCTCATGTCCGGTTCTGTAGTAGAGATGGAATTGAGATGAGAAAGAACCATCAACTATAACCCCAAAAGAACCCGATTCCGTAAACAACATCGAGGAAGAATGAAAGGAATAGCTTTTCGAGGAAATCGTATTTGTTTTGGAAGATATGCTCTTCAAGCACTTGAATCTGCTTGGATTACATCTAGACAAATAGAAGCCGGACGACGAGCAATGACACGAAATGCACGCCGCGGTGGAAAAATATGGGTACGTATATTTCCCGACAAACCCGTTACTTTAAGACCTACGGAAACACGGATGGGTTCGGGGAAAGGATCTCCCGAATATTGGGTAGCTGTCGTTAAACCGGGTAGAATACTTTATGAAATGGGCGGAGTAGCAGAAAATATCGCAAAAAAGTCTATGTCAATAGCAGCATCAAAAATGCCTATACGAACTCAATTCCTTATTTCAAAATAGGAATATAGAACCAAAGGAAAAAGACCTTTTGTATACTAAAAAAAAGTGGAAGTTTCTTTTTTTGTTTTGGACAAACAATATATCTTTTTTTTACTTTGCATTTAAATAACAAATAAAAAAAAAAAAAAATGATATGATCCAATCTCAGACCCATTTGAATGTAGCAGATAACAGCGGAGCCCAAGAATTGATGTGTATTCGAATCATAGGGACTAGTAATCGCCGATATGCTCATATCGGTGACGTTATTGTTGCTGTGATCAAGGAAGCAGCACCAAATTCACCTCTAGAAAGATCAGAAGTAATCAGAGCTGTAATTGTACGTACTTGTAAAGAACTTAAACGTAATAACGGTATAATAATAAGATACGATGACAATGCTGCAGTTGTCATTGATCAAGAGGGAAATCCAAAAGGAACTCGAATTTTTGGTGCAATTGCCCGGGAATTGAGACAATTAAATTTTACTAAAATTGTTTCATTAGCACCTGAGGTCTTATAAGATAAAAAATTAGACGATATAAGATAGAAAATTTCAGATTAAGAGGAGACCATGATATAGTTATAGTATTTAGTATTATAGTTATAGTATTTTAATTAGTTGAATAAAAACGAAATAGAATTAATCAAATCAAATTAATTAGTAAATTGTGTTTCACGCATATACCTTTAATTAAATAATAAGAAAATGAAAATTCAGAGATTAAATAAAATAATTAATTAACAAAAACCAAGAGTATGTTGATTATATCAAAACTAGCGAAAAATAATAATTTTAGTTTATCATGGGTAGGGATCCTATTGCTGAGATAATAACCTCTATACGAAATGCTGACATGAATAGAAAAGGAATCGTTCGAATAGCAGCTACTAACATCACCGAAAACATTATTAAAATACTCTTACGAGAGGGTTTTATTGAAAATGTAAGGAAACATCGGGAAGAAAACAAAAAATTTTTGGTTTTAATCCTACGCCATAGAAGGAAGAAGAAAGGACCATATAGAACTAGTCTAAATTTAAAACGAATCAGCCGACCAGGTTTACGAATTTATTCTAACTATCAAAAAATTCCTAGAATTTTGGGTGGGATGGGCATTGTAATTCTTTCTACTTCTCGAGGTATAATGACAGACCGGGAAGCTCGACTCGAAAGAATTGGCGGAGAAATCTTGTGTTATATATGGTAATCTTTTTAATATCCGAATTCGACCCAAACTTCTTATTTATTTGTTAAAAAAAAAAAAAAGAGATTTAAAGAATAGGTTTCTAATACCATTCCTCTCGATTCCTCTTACATTAGTTAATACTTCAAGAGGATTTGCGATGGGATGAAAGAACAAAAATGAATTTTGGAAAGTTTAATTACTAAATCTGAATCACTTTTTCAATTTCAATAATATGTTCCAAGTTCGTTTAGATAATCAAGATCTGGTTTTAGGTTATCTTTTAGCCAAGATAATTTTTTTTACGTATACTACCACCACGAGATAGTATCAAAGTACTTATAATTCGATCCGAGCACGTCTAATTTATAGACTCCATAAAAAAATTTCAATGATTAGGCAATTTTTTCTTTCAACTTTAAAAGCCCTTTCGCCTTTCGTAGGAATAGAATTTAAGATTTCAAAATTTAAAGAAACTTAGTTTCTTCAAAAAAAATTATGTATATTCAAAAATTAAGGGATGACAAATATGAAAATAAGAGCTTCTGTTCGTAAAATTTGTGAAAAATGTCGACTGATACGTAGACGGGGACGAATTTTAATAATTTGCTTCAACCCAAGACATAAACAAAGACAAGGATAATCTTTCTAAACGAGAACACTCTAAAGGATCCGATGGAAAAAAAAAAGAAAGGATCCATTTTGACATAAAATGGATATATCCATAGACCGCTGACTTATATTTATGAGATGATAAAATATGGCAAAACCTTTACCACGAATTGGTTCACGCAGAACTGGACGCATTGGTTCACGTAAGAATGGACGTAAAATACCAAAAGGAGTTATTCATGTTCAAGCAAGTTTCAACAATACTATTGTGACCATTACAGATGTACGGGGACGAGTAATTTCTTGGTCCTCCGCTGGCACTTGTGGATTCAAAGGCCCAAGAAGAGGAACACCTTTTGCTGCTCAAACCGCAGCAGGAAATGCTATTCGGACAGTAGTGGATCAAGGAATGCAACGAGCAGAAGTCATGATAAAAGGGACTGGTCTTGGACGAGATGCGGCATTAAGAGCTATTCGCAGAAGTGGTATACTATTAACTTTCGTCCGGGATGTAACCCCTATGCCACATAATGGATGCAGACCCCCTAAAAAAAGG